TAATAATATTATTTGATCAGATCATTGAATCATTTATTTCTCTTGTTTTTCTTGCTGTTGAAATCTCTTCAATTTTGATTTTTACACACGTCTTTTTTTCGGAGGTCTACAGCCATTATGGGGCAAAGGAGTTATATCCCGTACAAAAGTTAATCGTATACCACTTTTGCTAATAGCTCGTAATGCTGCGTCTCTCCCGAGACCGGCACCTTTTATCAAGACTTCTGCGCGTTGCATCACTACTGTACTAATAGCGGTTACGGCTGTGGTTTCAGCAGCAAATGGGGACGCTTTTCGTCTACCTCGGAACCCACAATTACCGGCAGAGGACGAAGAAACCACTTGACCTCGTACATCTGTAACAGTCACAATGGTATTATTAAAACCTGCTTGAACATGAATAACCCCTTTTGGTATTCTACGCAGACTCTTACGTCGACGTCGGGTCCTACGTGAAACCAATTTCAGTCTCGCTTTTGCCATATTTTAGCATCTCATAAATATGAGTCAGAGATCTATGGATCTATCCATTTTTGAATATCGGGCCTTTCCCGAGGTTGATTATCCTTGTCTTTGTTTATGCCTTGGGTTGGAACAAATTACTCGAATTCGGCCCTGACGGCGTATTAATCGACATTTTTCACAAATTTTACGAACAGAGGCTCTTATTTTCATATTTGCCGACTTTTCACCTTAATTATGAATCTACGTCTTGGAAGAAAATAAGTTTCTTGAAATTTTGTATTTCGAATCATATTGAATGAATGTTGAAAATGTTGCAGTTGAAAAAAAAAAAATACCGAAATTTTTGATTCTTATTTTTCGCAAAGTCAAAAATTCGACTAATTGAAGACTCGTTGTATTATAATAAACCTAAGTGGTAGCTTTCCCGAAATAGAACCGAGAATTAGATCATTATTATCTAAATGAACCCCAAAGATGTCGGTGAGAACGGATTCTTTAATTAAACTTTCCGGAATCGATGTCTGTTTTTAAGTTAACCGAAAACCTCTTTTATTCTGGATCAACTTCTTTATTCTGGACGATCTAAAACCATAGATGTCGTTTTCAAAGATGAGGTCGTAGATGAGATACGATATTAGACAACCTGTCCCCTTTCTTTGTCACAAATAGATAGAAATTTGCGAATTTCATTTGGATATTAGAAGTATTACCATATATAACACAAACATTCTCCACCTATTCTTTCTAATCGAGCCTCTCGGTCTGTCATTAGACCTCGAGAAGTAGAAAGAATTACAATCCCCATCCCGCCTAAAATTCTAGGAATTCGTTGATAGTTAGAATAGATTCGTAGACCGGGTCGACTGATGCGTTTTAAGTTTAAAACTTTTCGATTTCTATAAGGCTCGTCCCGATTCCTTCTATAGCGTAGGGTTAAAACCAAAAAAGATTTGTTGTTTTCTCGATGTTTTCTCACGTTTTCGATAAAACCCTCGCGTAAAAGTATTTTAACAAGACTTTCGCTGAGATTCGTAAATGCTATTCGAACCACTCTTTTTGTATTCATCTCAGCATTTCGTATCGAGGTTAGTATGTCAGAAATAGTATCCTTAGCCATAATGAATTAAAGTATTGGTCCCTCCCAATTTTGATATAATCATGTTTTTCTTGTTTTTTCTTTGGTTATGACTATGCATTTTTCAAGGTATATGCGTGAGACACAATCTACTAACTGAATCTTAATTGATTTCTTTCAAATAACTACCCTAAACATAACTATATTCTTTTTGGAATGATATTATCATGGAACTAGATTAGGGTCTCGTTTTATAATACTTCGGGAGCTAATGAAACTATTTTGGTAAAATTGAACTGTCTCAATTCCTCTGCAATTGCACCAAAAACTCGAGTGCCTTTTGGATTGCCTTCTTGATCAATGACAACTGCGGCATTATCATCATATCGTATTATCATACCGTCGTCGCGTTTGAGTTCTTTACAAGTACGTACAATTACAGCTCTGACCACTTCTGATCTTTCTAGCGACATTTGCGGAACTGCTTCTTTAATCACAGCAACAATAACGTCACCAATATGAGCATAGCGACGATTGCTAGCTCCTATGATTCGAATACACATCAATTTGCGAGCCCCGCTGTTATCCGCTACATTCAAATAGGTCTGAGGTTGAATCATATCATTTTTTTGATTATTTTTTTAGGCAAAGTAAAGGGCGAAGAAAAAAAGAAATATTGTTTATCCAAAAAACCAAACCTGCACCTTCGATTCGTTTGTATCCCCAAAAGTGATTTTTTTTGCTTGTGCCTTTTTCTTTTACATTTCCAAATTTTATCCCGAAAGAATGAATTGAGTTCGTATAGGCATTTTGGACGCTGCTATTGAAATAGCCCTTCTAGCTATATTTTCTGTTACGCCACCGATTTCATAAAGTATTCGACCTGGTTTAACAACAGCTACCCAATATTCAGGCGATCCTTTACCCGAACCCATACGTGTTTCTGCGGCTCTGACTGTAACCGGTTTGTCTGGAAATATACGGACCCATATTTTTCCACCGCGGCGTGCATTTCGTGTCATTGCCCGTCGACCTGCTTCTATTTGTCTCGATGTGATCCAAGCGGGTTCAAGTGCCTGAAGAGCATATTTACCGAAACAAATATAATTACCTCGATAAGAAATTCCCTTCATTTTTCCTCTATGTTGTTTACGGAATCTGGTTCTTTTGGGGTTATAGTTGATGGTTGGGTTTGAATTCCATCTCTACTCCAGAATCGGACGTGAGAGTTTCTTCTCATCCGGCTCCTCGCGAATAAAAAGATTCAAAATATAGGGAATTTTAAGGAAATTTAGATAGAATAGAATTTGAATTAAGATAGACTTGTAGTTCATACGATATCCATCGATTTCATAAGTATACTAATATATCGAAGTATGGAGTTCGGCGAATCGATCTCAAATCCGGTAGTAATTTGTATCTTCTTTCTATCGTATAGTGAAAGACCTAAAAGAACTATTTCTATGAAATATAGATATATATATAATTTTATTGGTTTTGAGAATCTTAAAATGAATCTTTCTTTTGTTTTCTCCTTGAATTTAACGGTCTTAGCATCTTTAATTGACCCAAATTTAGTAATCCAAGAAAAGAAAGGTTTCGCGGGCGAATGTTGACTCTTTCAATTCAATTTCGATTTCGGTTGTAGCCATAATTTCTAACTTTTTCGAATAGATGAATTGGTCTCGGGTCCGTTCCGCCATCCAGATCAATAAATCATTAGAATTCGTGTTCAATCGAATTTTTGAGATCCACTGGTTCCGTCGTTCTCATCGCTTCTTACTTAATGTTTAGGTCTGAATTCTGCAATGGAGCTCAATGAAAGTTGTGCGTGAGTCAATCTTCTCAGTCTTTATTGACTCGAAGCTCTTGATTTTTTTGTTCTCTGGGCGGATTCATTTTAGTATGGATGAATCTGTATTAATGCTTTCTTACATTGCCCTTTTTATGAGACGGCTCATAGACCTTACATATTCCATATTGGAATTAGATAGCATCACTCGTCGTTTTCTTTCTTTCTCTCATCCTTCCATTTATCCACACCCTTATTTGCTTTTCTCTATTTTGATTCACAACTTAGAATCTGATTTTTTGTTTTTATTTAGGCAAAAAGATTTCAGTTGCTACAAGGATATGACTGATCTGTCATATCTTGACCGGTTCTTTGGATCCAGATAATGCGAAGTGATGAATTGGGTATTTTTCTAGAGTTATTAGTTTCGACTATCAGTGGCTTTTTTTTACTAACCCGAAAAAACCAACGAGTCACACACTAAGCATAGCAATTATATCAAGCATTCAATTGAATTTTTATTAAACTCGATAGAATTACGAAGAATTACGAATTCAAAAAATTTTTTGGTTTTGGATTGAACAGAAAAAGAAGAAATGGCTTTCTCGTTTTTTAGTATTAGCAACTAGAAGGGAAGGTCCAGTCAAAGTTTCTTATTCTCCATCAATAAATATCCAAATTTTAATGCCTAATATCCCAGAAATAGTTCGAATTGGATAGGAACAATAATCGATTTTCCCTTGAATGGTTTGTAGGGGAACTCTACCTTCTCGGATCCATTCAACCCGCGCAATTTCGTTTCCGTCAATACGTCCTGCAATTTGTACTCGAATTCCTTTTGTATTTGCTTGTTCAGTTAATTCAATTGCTTTTTTCATTGCTTTTCGAAATGAAACTCTCTTCTTTAATTGGTCGGCGATAAATTCTGCAAGAATAGTAGGATTTCTATAAGGCTTTGCAATTCTTATGATAGCAAGGTTAAATTTTCGGTTCACCCAAAAAAATTCTTTTTGTAAATTTCTCTGTAATTCTTTGATTTCTCCCGGTTGCTTTTCGTTAAATAATTTTGGGGATGCTGTATAGATTTTAATTTTGATTACATCGATTTGTTTTTGAATCTCTATACGTGTAATTCCTTCGACGACGGAGTAGATTTTCATCTTTTTTTGTATATAATTCTTGATATAATCTCTTATTTTTGCATCTTCTTGTAAATTTTCTGAATACTTTTTTGGTTGTGCAAACCAAAGGGAATAATGACTTTGGGTTGTACCAAGTCTAAAACCAAGTGGATTTATTTTTTGTCCCATGCTCCCCCATTATTATACATATCGTGCTCTTCTCTAGTTCTATACTGATTTTTCCCTTTCGTTTTTTTTAACTCTTGCATAGAGTCTGGTTCAAAAAATTTCTCTGGCTTGAACCAGAATGGCTCTTCATATTCATATTCACTTATGGAGATATCTGTCATTACAATCATTATATGGCAGGTCGGTTTTTTTATCCGATAACTACGTCCTCGCGCTCGAAGTTTTAGTCGCTTCCTAGTAGTACCCTCGTTGACTTCAGCTTTACTAATGACTAAATTTGCTTCGTTAGAATTAAGAAGGGAACTAGCATTTGCTGCTGCCGAATAAACTACTTTAAAAATGGGATAACATGCTCGAT